TTTATAGCTGGACAATTAAAAAATCGCGTTTCTTTTCGAAAAGCAATGAAAAAAGCTATTGAATTAACTGAACAGGCGAATACAAAAGGAATTCAAGTACAAATTGCAGGACGTATCGACGGAAAAGAAATTGCACGTGTTGAATGGATCAGAGAAGGCAGAGTTCCTTTACAAACAATTGAAGCTAAAATTGATTATTGTTCCTATACAGTTCGAACTATTTATGGGGTCTTAGGAATAAAAATTTGGATATTCGGAGACGAAGAATAAAAAAACTTTCTTTATCTTTACATTTTATCCAACGATAAAAAAAGAAAACTATGTAGTATAACACTATACAGTAATAAAAAAATTGCAGTCTTCTTTTTTATGTTTAAGAATAAAATCAGCAATTCTATAAGGTTGAATAAAAATTTCCATCAAAAAAAACTCCTTTGATATAATTGCTATGCTTAGTGTGTGACTCGTTGGTTTAGGATTCGATTAGATTAAGATAAACAAAAAAGAAAAAAGAACTTACCTATAACAGCAACTAATAACTATAGCATTAATAACTAACCTAAGCAACTCATTGCTTCGCATTATCTGGATCAAAAAAAATCAGTCAAGATATGAGAGATTAATCATATCATTGTAGCAACTGAATTTTTTTTACAAAAAAAAAAAAAGAATAAAGAAATATGATTATAAGTTATGAAAGGTAATCGAAAAGTATGCGGATAAATGGAAGGATGAAAGAAAGAGAGAAAAATTTGAATATTAATGATATATAATTCCAATTTGGAAAGTCTATGAGGTCACTGTAAGAAAAGCAATGTAATAAAGCATCAATACAGATTCATTCATAATAATTAGATAAATCTGTTTCGAAAACAAAAAAAAAATTTAAGAGCCTTGAGCCAATAAAAACTGAGAAAATTGACTCAAAAACAAATTAAAAAATAAAATTACAAATTTCATATAAGAGCTCCATTGTAGAATTCGGGCCTAATGATTAATCAAGAAGCGATGGGAACGACGGAACCCATGAATATAGAAGATTCTATTGAAAAACAAATCTTAGTAATTCATTGGACAGGATGGCGGAATAAACCAGAAACTTTATTATCTATTCTGATTTTTATTCTGAGACCTCGTGGGATAAACATCAAACTTAAATAGATATTGAACGAGTAAATATTCGCCGGCGAATATTTTGTTTTTTTTTTATTTGAAAAAAAAAATAATAAAATACGAAAAAAAAATTAAAAAGATAAAAGAAAATAAGGATTTGTTAGAATATTCTAACTCTAACAAAAACGACATTCGAGATGATGATATTACGTTATTTTGAAATAAATAGAATTCATCTTGGATTCGATTTCGAAAAAGACATACACAAATTTAGAAGAGATCAGATGAAATTTCAAAAAATACCATGATTAATAGAATTAATCATTAACTAGATCTATATATATCTTAATACAAGCTTTTTTAGTCCTTTTATTCGCGAGGAGCTGGATGAGAAGAAACTCTCACGTTCAGTTCTGCAGTAGAGATGGAATAGAAAAAACCCATCAACTATAACCCAAAAAGAACCAGATTTCGTAAACAACATCGAGGAAGACTAAAAGGGATATCTTCTCGTGGGAATCGTATTTGTTTTGGCAGATATGCTCTTCAAGCACTTGAATCCGGTTGGATCACATCTAGACAAATAGAAGCAGGGCGACGAGCAATGACACGAAATGTACGACGTGGTGGAAAAATTTGGGTACGTGTATTTCCTGACAAACCAGTTACAGTAAGACCTGCGGAAACGCGTATGGGTTCTGGGAAAGGATCCCCTGAGTATTGGGTAGCTGTGGTTAAACCAGGTAAAATCCTTTATGAAATGGGCGGTGTACCCGAAAATATAGCCAGAAAAGCTATTTCAATAGCGGCATCAAAAATGCCTATAAAAACGCAATTCATTATTAGCGGCATCACAAATGCCGATAAAAACCCAATAATGCCTATATAAACCCAATTCATTATTTCTGAATAGGAATATAGAATGAAAAAGCTAAATAACATTTAAGGATAAAAAGATTATAAGTTTTCTTTTTTTGACAAACAATATTTTTTTACTTCGTCCTTTGCATTAAAAGAAGAGATAAAAAAAAAATGATATGATTCAACCACAAACCTATTTGAATGTAGCAGACAACAGCGGGGCTCGAGAATTGATGTGTATTCGAATAATAGGAGCTAGTAATCGCCGATATGCTCATATTGGTGACGTTATTGTTGCTGTAATCAAGGAAGCAATACCAAATACTCCTCTAGAAAGATCAGAAGTGATTAGAGCTGTAATTGTACGTACTTGTAAAGAACTCAAACGTAACAACGGGACGATAATACGATATGATGACAATGCCGCAGTTGTCATTGATCAAGAAGGAAATCCAAAAGGAACTCGAGTTTTTGGGGCGATCCCACGGGAATTGAGACAATTAAACTTTACTAAAATAGTTTCATTAGCTCCTGAAGTATTATAAGATCTAAATATCGATAGTTAGTATAGGATTAAAAAAAATGGTATTGAAATAAAATTAATTAATAGATTGTGTATCACGCATATACCCTTAATAATAAAATATTAAGAATTTAATTCATATATTAATATATAATTCGTCTATATCTATATATAAATAAAAGAAAAAGAACATGTTGATTATATCAAAATTATAGAACAATAAGGAATTTTAACTTATCATGGGGAAAGACACTATTGCTGATATAATAACCTCTATACGAAATGCTGACATGAATAGAAAAGGAACGGTTCGGATAGGATCGACTAACATCACCGAAAGCATTGTTAAAATCCTTTTACGAGAGGGTTTTATAGAAAACGTAAGGAAACATCGCGAAAACAACCAATATTTTTTGATTTTAACCCTAAGACACAGACGAAATAAGAAAGAATCCTATAAAACGATTTTAAATTTAAAGAGAATAAGTCGACCGGGTCTACGAATCTATTCTAACTCTCAACGAATTCCACGAATTTTAGGCGGAATAGGAATTGTAATCCTTTCGACTTCTCAAGGTATAATGACAGACCGAGAAGCTCGACTAAAAAGAATCGGCGGAGAAATTTTGTGTTATATATGGTAATCCTTCTAATATAAAAATTGGATATCCGGAACTTACGATTTGTGAAAAAAAGGGGGATTGTGTAATATCACCCCTGCTCAAAAAAGTTTCGGATGTTTTACTTCGAATAAAATTAAAGAAAAAAATGAATTAATGAAAGTTTTCTTTCTGACTCACTTTCAAACGGCATGGTTCGATTTTTTTAGATACTAAAGATTTTTTTTATTTTAGGTCATGTTTCTGAAAGGATTCGACATATTTTTGTATAGGTATACCTATAGGAGAAAAAGGTAAAATTTTGAGTAAGTTCTTAGGTATAAGTTAATCAGGGGACAGCCATTTTCTAGACTCCATAACAAGGATTCAAATGAGTAAGTGGTTTTTTAAATTTCAACATTCCTTTTACAAAGATACAATTCAAGATTCAAAAATATCAAAAAATCTTTTTTTCGTCCACCAATAAATATATTCACAGAGTTAAGGAATAACAACTATGAAAATAAGGGCTTCCGTTCGTAAAATTTGTGAAAAGTGTCGACTAATCCGTAGGAGGGGACGGATTATAGTAATTTGTTCCAACCCGAGGCATAAACAAAGACAAGGATAATCTTACTAAAGGAACTAAAGTAAAGGAAAAGGCACTTCCAAGGAGCTAGCAAAAAAAAAAGGTCCGTTTTGACATGAAATGGATATATCCATATATTTCTTGTGAAATGAAAAAATATGGCAAAACCTATATTAAGAATTGGTTCACGTAAAAATACACGTAGTGGTTCACGTAAAAATGTACGTAGAATACCAAAGGGAGTTATTCATGTTCAAGCAAGTTTCAACAATACCATTGTGACCGTTACAGATGTACGGGGTCGGGTGATTTCCTGGTCCTCCGCAGGTACTTGTGGATTCCGGGGTACAAGAAGAGGAACACCTTTTGCTGCCCAAACCGCAGCAGGAAATGCTATTCGAGCAGTAGTGGATCAAGGTATGCAACGAGCTGAAGTAAGGATAAAAGGCCCTGGACTCGGAAGAGATGCAGCATTACGAGCTATTCGTAGAAGCGGTATACTTTTAAGTTTCGTACGAGATGTAACCCCTATGCCACATAATGGTTGTAGACCCCCTAAAAAAAGACGTGTATAGAACTAAATAAAGGCTGAACGGGTTTCAAGAGAAATAAACGATTCAATGATCTGATCAAATAAAATTACTATGGTTCGAGAGAAAGTCAAAGTATCTACTCGGACACTACAGTGGAAGTGTGTTGAATCAAGAAGAGACAGTAAGCGTATTTATTATGGACGCTTTATTCTGTCTCCACTTATGAAAGGTCAAGCCGACACAATAGGCATTGCGATGCGAAGAGCTTTACTTGGCGAAATAGAAGGAACATGTATTACACGTGCAAAATCTGAGAACATACCACATGACTATTCTAACATAGTAGGTATTCAAGAATCAGTACATGAAATTTTAATGAATTTGAACGAGATTGTATTAAGAAGTAATCTATATGGAACGCGCAACGCGCTTATTTGTGTCCAAGGTCCTGGATATATAACTGCTCGAGACATAATTTTACCGCCCTCTGTGGAAATCATTGATAATACACAGCATATAGCTACCGTAACGGAACCAATAGATTTGTGTATTGGATTAAAAATCGAGAGGAATCGCGGATATAGTCTAAAAATGTCAAATAACTTTGAAGACAGAAGTTATCCTATAGAGGCTGTATTCATGCCTGTTCAAAACGCGAATCATAGTATTCATTCTTACGGGAATGGGAATGAAAAACAAGAGATTCTTTTTCTCGAAATCTGGACAAATGGAAGTTTAACTCCTAAAGAAGCACTTCATGAAGCCTCCCGGAATTTGATTAA